AAAAAATCTCGGATTTTTTAGTTCATAATGTATTTCATAAATCTAAGTGGAATAAGCAAAGTGGATTCCTTGTTGGTTAGTCGAGTTCCAATGAAAACCACACAATTGGAGGAAATGTCCGAATTTGCTATTTAGAAAATCAATAAACTAAGGTTTTGTCGTTCTAGATATCGGATTCAACGGAAACAATTACAGCAGTAGGGGGGGAAATCAAAAAACAAGTCGAGCAAAATTATACAAAGTTATATACAAGTTGCTACCCCCCCTTAGTCTTTCTTTAATTGAATTTCGTTTGATTAGACGGAAGTTACTTAAAAACTTCCGCTTTCTTTAAAAGATTCTGAACAGTTCCTGTGGGTTGAGCACCTTTTTCAAGGAAATATAGAATAAGAGGAACGTTTAAATAAGTTTGATTCTTCATTGGATCATAAAACCCCACTTTTCTAAGATCTTTTCCTTCTCTTCGGGATCGAACATCAATTGCAACGATTCGATAGACGGCTCATTGGGATAGATGTAGATGACCAACACCCCCCCTAGAACCGTATAGGAAGTTTTCTCCTCGTACGGCTCGAGAAAAATGATTTACTTCGAAGTTTTGTCTATGTATGCAATTCTAATAAATTAAATGACAAATGGGCCTAGAAAATCAATTAGACTCTGATTTCAATCTTTTTTCCTTCCTGAAAATGAAAAAGAAACCATTCGTACTCATAACTCAAGTTGGATAACTCTCAAATAGCTCAAAGGAAAAATCTTTAGTCACTTTCATTTATTGAGTGGTCTTTAACCCCTTTTGTTTTGTTTGTCTTTTGTCTCGTTTCAAATTCTATTTGGATTCTTTAGTCTGATCCAATTAGTGAGACTATCGAGACAATTAAAAAGGTCTTTCCTTGTTCTTAGATCCTTTATCCTTATTTTAAATCATTGGGTTTAGACATTACTTCGGTGCTTCTTAATCCTTTCAAAGTGGCAGCAACATACCCCTTTTTTGATTTCTTTCTATCAAAGAATCCTACGGACAGTTGATTCACGTGTGATACACTTTGAATCGAAAAAGTTTACTAAATTCTAACAAGTCTTGCTTTTGAATTGGAAACTTGCTCGAATTGGATCCTTTCGATTTCTATATATGGAAGATACGTTTACGAAGTTGTTCCGATTAATTGGCATTAACCCTAGATCCTTGCCCCCGAGAAATGAATTAATCCTTTCTACTCGAGCTTCATCGTGGACTATTTACAACCCAACAAAAAATCGAGTGTAACAGAACAAACAATGTCGAGCCAAGAGCACTCTCATCCTTAGATAAATCGAAAATGGTGGATGGAAAAATCCACAACGGATCGTGTCCTTCAAGTCGCACGTTGCTTTCTACCACATCGTTTCAAACGAAGTTTTAACATAATATTCCTCTAATTTGGAACCGGTATGGAATTGATTCAATCATGGAATCATGAATAGTCATTGGTTTAGTTGTACATAGACATCGTAATCTAGGCTTTTTCTTCTATATATGATAATATGATATGAAACGATTTTTCTGAAAAAGTCTTAGCAAGACAGCATCTTTCACATACATAAATAATATATAGATAATAGCAAGAAATCGAAATATATAAACGAATAACTTTTTTAATCTGCATCTTCAAGTGACTCAACAGGATAGATTAAACGATTTCCTACTTTTTGAGTACCAAATAAAGATTCCACTTACAAGCAATCATTAAAAATATTTAATAAAAATAGTTCTAATTGAAATGGAAAAAGTTTCCTATTTAGACATCATTATTTAATTTGAAGAAAATTGGACAATAAGCATGACGTTTGATCTTCATAGGAAGATAAGTCTTTCTTTTTGAATTGACTCATCACTTTTAAATAGATAAAAGAAAAGAAAAACGAAATCCAATTTTTTTTCATGAGATGGATAAAAAAATGATCTAAGTTAAGATTTGAATCTTTATTCTTTTCGTCTGATTACGAAAATCAAAAAAATAAGGAGGGTTTTTCGTATCTATCAGATAGACTGAAGAGTTGTCACTGTTATAGATATTCTATAATATAGAATTTAACTAATTTAAGGTATCAAAAATCTTTTTCACAAAAACCGAAAAATTATTGTCATTGAAATAGAACGATACATACCATATAAGCGAAATATTTCCTCATTTTATATATTTTAGATGATATATATTTATAGATTTTGTTTAACATGGGATTAAATAATATTTCACAATAATCGACTCTTATCATAAAGTGAATAAAAGGGTGATAGGGGAAATCATCCCTGCCTCAATTGTTCTGTAGATTTCCAATTTTTAGTTAGAACCAAACACGAAATACCTAAATAAAATGAGATTCAAAGAAAATATATCGGCTCCATAACATATTTCTATATGATATGTAACTTGATCATTTGTTAATGAGATTCGAACAGACACAGATATTAAAATGAATACGGATTTACTCCTATCCACTGACCTACTTCTTTCTATAGTCATAATGGAGCATAAAAAAATGGATATGTACTGGGACGGAAGGATTCGAACCTCCGAATGGCGGGACCAAAACCCGTTGCCTTACCACTTGGCCACGCCCCATTTCAATTTCTAATCTACACTAAGAAACAATAATATTGGTATTGGTTGTTTGTCAACTCCAGTCCAAATATCTATATATCTATAGAATAGATTGGTACTAGGATTTTGATACATATAGATATAGAATTCAACTTAATTTATTGATCATTACATAGAATTCAATTAAGATATTGTATGAAAGTATGATTTCTTCTATTCTCCTTTGAGAATTGGAGGATTTTTGATTGGGTGGGTTCAAAGAAAAAGAAGGATTTTTTGTCTACCTTACTTACTTTCTTCCTTGTTCCTTATATCAAAAACTCAATCAAAATGCAATTATCTCCAAGAACAAAATGTCTGTTATGCTTAATATCGTTAGTTTGATCTGTATTAATTCTGCCCTTTATTCGAGTAGTTTTTTCTTCGGCAAATTGCCTGAAGCGTATGCTTTTTTGAATCCAATCGTAGATGTTATGCCAGTCATACCTGTGCTTTTTTTTCTCTTAGCTTTTGTTTGGCAAGCTGCTGTAAGTTTTCGATGAGATCCTTAATAATAATATCTTAGAAAATGCATGATTTCTTCGAGAAAAATTCTAACAATTGAGAAAATCAGATAAGTTTTAGAGTATGAATCCTAGATTAGCACACTGAAATTCTTGGATAGTCGCCATAAATCCGGCTTACCCCCATTTCCTCATTTTTGACCCCCTTTCCAGTGAAAGACCCTAACCCCATTAGGGTCTCCCACAATATCGAATTTGGATATGAAAGAAGTTTTTGATAATGAAAAACAAATGAATTTGTGACAATTCATGAAAAAAAACCTGATTTCGTGGTGTCAAAATAGGATATGTGGTAGAAAAATGGAAGATCTATTCTCTTTTTTTTTCCAAAAAATCATCTTGGAGATTGTGTAATGCTTACTCTGAAACTCTTCGTTTATACCGTAGTGATATTTTTTGTTTCTCTCTTTATCTTTGGATTCCTATCTAATGATCCGGGGCGTAATCCTGGACGTGAAGAATAAAATCCAAAGGGTTTTCCTTGGGAAATTTTCCAATTTTCTTAGGATTTTATCTATTCCACACGCTTAACTAAGATTTTCAAAATTGAAAAATAAAATAAAGCAAGTCATTAACGGAAACGGAAAGAGAGGGATTCGAACCCTCGGTACAAATAACTCGTACAACGGATTAGCAATCCGACGCTTTAGTCCACTCAGCCATCTCTCCCAATTGCAAAAGATAATTACTACATTACACATAATGTAAGGAGTCTTTCTCTCTCTTTTTTCTCTATTCTAAACTAAAAGAGGGGCTCGAGCCCGCCACTAATCGAACTAAAGAAAAATAAGGAAGACCTCCTTGTGTTGATTTTGTTCGAAAGGCCCTTGTTATTCTGATGGCCTGGCCTGGTCAGTACCTAGCCGGGCCTTTTTTTTTTGTTCTAACGAATTATAGATAAATAATGATTTATCTGATATCTGATTTGAAAACACAAACATTTTTTTTTATTATATTATTATATTCAATTGAATATTTTATATTCAAGCAACAACAAAAAGAATAAAAACTGTTTCCATTTTTTTCTTGTTATATTTTATTTCATTTTCCGAACTAAAAAAGAAACTATAGATTCTGGACAATGCATTTTTCTGTTATGATTGTAGTGTTTTTTTCGATCCGTATCTATCTTCTTTCAGCAAAAAAGAAAACTTTAGTTATTTAATTTCAATTATTAGTTATTTAATTTCAATTAAATGAAGCCTCTTTTCCGAATCTCATTAAATTTTTATCTACCCACGGAAAAGTTCAACACTCCAAGTTTGATGATTCTTTGATGATCCTATCTTGATCATGCTCAATTATCTTGTTCGACAAAAGCTCCATTTGTATACAATAATCATATTGTAGCGGGTATAGTTTAGTGGTAAAAGTGTGATTCGTTCTATTAGCCCTTTAATAGTTAAAGGGTCTTTCGGTTTTATTCATATTCCGATCAAAAACTTTATTTCTTAAAAGGATTTAATCCTTTACCTCTCAATGATAAAGTCGAGAAAAAAATACACATTCTCGTGATTTGTATCCATGAGTCACTTATAAATCGAAAAGTTGGATTATGAAATTGCGAAACATAATTTTTGAATTGGATCAAGACTTCCAATTGAATAAGTATGAGTAAAGGATCCATGGCTGAAGATAAAAAGTCAATTTCCAATCGTAACTAAATCTTCCATTTTTTTTTGGTGTCTAAAGAAAGAAATTGAAGCAAAATAGCTATTCAACGATGTCTTTGGTTTACTAGAGACATCGCCATATTGTTTTAGCTCGGTGGAAACAAAATCCTTTTCCTTAGGATCCTCTCAAATAGAAATAGAGAACGAAGTAACTAGAAAGATTGTTAGAATCACCTTCTTCT